AATACTAAAAAAATACAAAAAATCAAAACAAACCAACTAAACCAAATAAATTAAAAAAAATTGCTAAACCACTAATAAAAGCCCTCTTTACTTCTCTCTTAAAAAGTATCAAGCTCCGACTCATAATCAATGAAAAAGAAAGAACAAAATAATAATATAAACTAACAACAGAACCTAAAATTAAAATAATACTAATAAAAATATAACCTGCAGAAACCAAATTAACAAGAACAAATAGTTTTCCAAAAAACCCTAATATCGGAGGCATTCCTCCTAAAGAAAAAAGAATATATACTAATATACCACGAAAGTTTCTATCTCACACATAAATATCTAAAAACTGTTTTCTCAAAAATGATTCTCGACCAATTATCAACAAACAAACAAAACCTAAAATTAATCTATACAAAAAAAAATAAAAAAAAGAAAAAATAAAACCTAAAGCCCTAGCTGCTAAGATTCACCCTATATGTAAAATAGAAGAATATGCAACAATTAAACGAATAGAACTTTGATTAATTCCCCCAATACCTCCAAATCCAGAGCACATCACTACTAATACTAATAAAATAAATTTAGATATATCTAAAAAAGAACATAAAACAAATAAAGGAACAATTTTTTGTCAAGTTAAAAGTAAAAGATTACATAACCAAGACAAACCCCCAACAACTCCAGGTACTCAAAAATGTAAAGGAGCAGCTCCTAACTTTATAATAACTCCAAATATAAGTAAACTAAGACTAAATACCCTTCCACTTAAAAAATACTCTCATACTCTATAGTTATTATTTAAATTTAATACCCCTAAAAGAAAAAGAGCAGATCCAATAGCCTGAACTAAAAAATATTTTACAGCAGCTTCTGTTTCTAACCTTCCTCCTTTCTCAACTATGATAGGAATAAAACTTAGTAAATTCAACTCAAGCCCTAGTCAAATTCCAAACCAATGAGAAGAAGATAAAGAGAAAAAAGTTCCAAATACTATTACAAATCCAAAAATTATAACAAAAGGAAAGTTAACCATAAAAAGAAATACAGAATCGAACTGCCTAGATCCTAGTTAGCAGCCAAGATCTGGTCCAACCTTCTTTTAGTTATTAATAAACCATTCTAATCTTCCTTCGGATCACTCATGAAAAGTACCAATTATTAAAACAACTACTACTATTACTCCCCTAAATAAAGAAAATATTCTAACCCCAACTCTAGCAGAAAATAAATATGGTAAAAGTAAAACAATTTCAATATCAAATACTAAGAAAATTACAGTTACAAGAAAAAATCGTATAGAAAAAGGAATTCGAGCAGAATTTTTAGGATCAAAGCCACACTCAAAAGGAGATCCCTTTTCTCGAGTTATTACCTTTTTCTTTACTAAATAAAGACTAACTAGAATTAATACTCTTCTTAAAAAAACATTAAAAAAAATTATTACTCTAACAAAAAACATAAACACCAAAGAATTCTCTTATAACCCACAACATCAATGTGATCCGTTCTACCGGCGTAGTGTCGAATAAGTAATATTATACTCCTTCCGATTAACAATCGAACGCTCTTTACAAAGCTTTTATTCATAACTCTAAAGCATACACTTAGCTATTTAACGGGCCGAAACCGTTTATGATATTTCATTTTCAGAGCTAGAATAGGGGCAATTAGCCCATTCTTTTAAATGCAAATTAAAACTTTTATTTTAAAGTACTATCCTAAGGATAACTAATTATCGTAACTAAATTAAAAGTTTAGCACCTAACCTAGGTTACTTAAAACTAATCTTTACCCTTTAAGATCCTCATCAATAGATAGAAACATACAAAAATAATCATACAACATCCACAAAATGTCAATATCATGCAGCAGCCTCAAAACCAAAATGGTGATTTCTAGAAAAATGAAACACTACTCTCCGAAGTAAAGCTACTATTAAAAATGTAGTTCCAATTAATACATGAAGGCCATGAAAACCAGTAGCTACAAAAAAAGTTGAACCATAACATCTATCCCTAATTCTAAAAGAAGTTTCAAAGTACTCCCCAGCTTGGAGAAAAGTAAAATAAGCACCAAGAATAATAGTTACTCCTAAAGCCAGAATTCTTCCTTTTTGATCCCCATCAATTAAACTATGATGCGCCCAAGTAACTCTTACACCAGAGGCTAATAAAACTGCTGTATTCAATAATGGCACTTGAAATGGGTTTAAAGGAGTAATTCCAGCAGGAGGTCAACAAGCCCCTAACTCTATGCATGGAGCTAACCTAGAATGAAAATAAGCTCAAAAAAAAGCAAAAAAAAATAATACCTCAGATGCAATAAATAAAATTATACCTCAACGTAATCCTCGTGATACACGTAAAGTGTGATAACCCTGAAATGTACCTTCACGAACAACATCACGTCATCATTGTAACATAGTTAGTAAGATTAATAATATACCAAAAAACATCAAATTCAAACCATAACCATGGAATCAAGAAGCAAGTCCAACAGTCAAACAAAAGGCTCCTATAGACCCTACTAAAGGCCAAGGACTAAATTCTACTAAATGAAAAGGGTTACGAATCATTTTTTTTTTTTTTTTTTTTTATTTACACTTCTTGATATATATAGGAGAGGTGTGATATAATTATAATATATAAATTTAAATTTGATGTAATTCACATAAATATTTTTATATATATATATATATATGTATTTAATATTATAACGCTATAACTCATCACTCTAAAAATCAGATACGTAGTGTATCAGCACAGTTGATTTTCATTCAATTAGAATGCTATAGCATCTATCTGATTTTCTTAGTATAAATAGTACAGCTGCCTTCCAAGCAAAGAGTTTAGTATAATCTAAAGAAAATATAAAAAGGGGGGTATCGCCCATAGAAATTTGAATTCTAAGGTAAAAATTAAACTTTTTCTTTTTAAAATACTAAGTTAAAAAAACTTTAGGCCTTCAAAGCCTGTCATGAAATCTAATTTTCGTATTTTAGCCGGATGGCTGATTAAAGCAATAAACTGTAGATTTATTAATAAGAACTTTTCTTTTCGGTTGGCTTTGTAAGTTATTTTAGACTATTAAATTGCAAATTTAAAAGAACATATATGTCAAAGCTTAGTAAAATAAGCTAAATAAGCTATTGGGCTCATACCCCGAAAATGAGAGTATCTCTTTTACTAAAAATTTGGTTCTAGTTTAAAATTGGCTTTTTCTTTTAGAAATACATGATAGTTTTTCGAAGCTGTAAATAATAAAACTTTATATTTTGTACTTTAATAATACCTTTTATCTAGTTTTATTACTATTAAAAAAATTAATGATAGTACTTTTACAACTTCAGTATTTAATATTAAAAAAAAAGGAAACTTAGATTTAGAGATAGAATAAAAGGCTAGCTAAATTTGTGCCAGCAGCTGCGGTTATACAAAAGGCCTAAGTCAATAATTTCGGGAAAAGGTAGTTATCTATTTTCCAATCAAATTAAAAAAAGTAAAAAAGTAAAATTTAAACATTTCAATAACCTTAAGTTGATTAAAAATAAAGAGAAGCTACTAAACTTAAATCTAAAACTGGGATTAGATACCCCACTATTCTAAAATTAAACTTAAACACCAGAGTACTACGAGCATAAGCTTAAAACTCAAAGAACTTGGCGGTACTTTACATTTAACTAGGGGAACCTGTCCTAGAACTGATAATCCACGTTATACCCTACTTTCTTTAATTATATTAGCTTGTATACTTCCGTCATAAGTTAGTTCCTAAAGAAACTAAAACTAACTACTTAATTTTTTTAATTTTAATGTCAGGTCGAAGTGCAGCCTATAAGAAAGAAGAGATGGGTTACAATTTAAAATTAAATCAGAAAAAAGACTGAAAAACTTTTTGAAGTTGGACTTAGAAGTAATTTTAAAATTATGAATATTAAACTGAAAACAACACTAAAGTGTGCACATATTGCCCGTCACTCTCCTTAATAATAGGAGATAAGTCGTAACATAGTAGGAGTAGCGGAAGCTGCCCCTTAAAGTGAAGCAAACTTTATGCATTTCATTTACACTGAAAAGAGAGTCTATTTTTAGACCACTTTAAATCTTTAAAATTTGAAAGTTAGAATCAAATCAAATTGACAAAGCATCAAAATAAATAATAGTGGAAAACGGATTTAAATTGAAAAAGTCTTATGAGAGACATAGTTGTAAAATTAATTAAAGTACGGGTCAAAACCGGTACCTCTTGCATTATGGCTTAACCAGATTTTTAAGGGAATTCCGATTTCTAGAAAGAAAAAGAGCTATATGTGAACAAAACTGTGTTACACAACTTGAATTGATTTACCTATAGAAGTGAAAAGCTTGCCGATTTTTCTGATAGCTAGTTGAGAAAAAAAAGTGTATAAGCACTAGTCAAAATAGAATTCTCTTTAAAATAAAAAAAAAATTTTATTTTGACAACAATTTTTTAAGGATAAGCTTGAAAAATAAAAGTATTTTTAAAATTAACATCTATATATAGGCTTAAAAGTTGCCATTATGATTAATGTTTTCTAACTATAACAAAAATTATTCTATATATATATATAAATCTTTTGTAATATTTCTCCATATTAAATAACTATTAATCTAATAAAGTTTATGTTAAGATAAGTATTTATAAAAATAAAGTTTAAGATTATTAAATTAAAAACTATTAAACTTATTATAATATAAATGTAAAAAAGGAACTCGGCAAAAATATGTTTCGCCTGTTTATCAAAAACATCGCTCTTTGAAATACAAATATAGAGAGTCGTGCCTGCCCAGTGATTTTTTTAACGGCCGCAGTACCCTGACTGTGCTAAGGTAGCATAATCACTTGCTTTTTAATTGAAAGCTAGAATGAATGGCTTGACGAAAACATTACTGTCTCTTTTACATTAACTAAAAATTAATTTTTAGATGAAAAAGTCTAAATAACCTCAAAAGACGAAAAGACCCTATCGAGCTTAAAAAAAACTTTAATTCTAACTTACTAGATAAAATAAAATTAAAATTTAATTTTTTGTTGGGGCGACAGAAGAACACACAAAGCTTCTTTTAATTTCATAAACAAATAAGTTTAAAAGACCCATTAATATTGATTAAAAGAAAAGTTACCGTAGGGATAACAGCGTAATTTCTTTAGAGAGCCCAAATTGAAAAAGAAGTTTGCGACCTCGATGTTGGATTAAAAAATCTTTTTGATGCAGCAGTCAAAAAAGAAGGTCTGTTCGACCTTTAAATTTTTACATGATCTGAGTTCAAACCGGCGTAAGCCAGGTTGGTTTCTATCTTTGAGAAAAAAAAATTATATTTTAGTACGAAAGGACCAAATATAATAAATTATTTATTATCTATTAGGTTAGCAAAAAAAGTGCAAATAATTTAGAATTATTAAATAAGAGTAATCTTACCTAATACTAAAGTGGCAGAAAAAGTGCAATAGAGTTAAGTTCTAAATATAAAATAATTATTTTCTTTAGTTATGTTTCTATCATTTTCATGAATAGTAATCACTTACATCTCAATCCTACTTGCAGTAGCATTTTTTACACTATTAGAACGCAAAGGACTTAGATATATTCAGGCACGAAAAGGTCCAAATAAAGTAGGATACTTCGGAATTATCCAACCCTTAGCAGATGCACTTAAATTATTTTTAAAAGAAGAAAATAATATTCAAAATTCAAATAAAATGCCATATTTTTTAGCCCCTGCTCTAAGACTAATTTTAAGATTAAGAATATGATCTCTATACTGATCAAATTTCCATTTATGATATTTTAGATTAGGAATACTTTTTTTTCTATGTGTATCAGCTTTAAATGTCTATGGCACAATAATAGCAGGGTGAGCATCAAACTCTAAATATTCACTACTAGGCTCTCTACGAGCTGTAGCACAGACAATTTCATATGAAGTAACTTTATTTCTAATTTTATTAAGAACAATTACAATCTCAGCCAGCTTTAACTTAACAAAAATTTATAACCATCAATTTATAGCTTGAACTGCTATTTTAATAATCCCTATATTTCTAGTATGATTAGTAGTATGTATTGCAGAAACTAATCGAGCACCATTTGACTTTGCAGAAGGAGAATCAGAATTAGTATCCGGATTTAATATTGAATATGGCAGAGGAGCTTTTGCTTTATTATTTCTAGCAGAATATGCTAGAATTTTATTTATAAGGATAATAACCACACTTCTTTTTTTCGGAGCAAATAATTTTTGGCTGCTAGATAATATTATATTCTGACTAAAAACAACCTTAGTTGCATTTTTCTTTATTTGAGTTCGAGGAAGATTTCCACGAATACGATATGACTTACTAATAAAGCTTACATGATTAAGATTTCTTCCTGTATCATTAATAATTTTAAGAAGAATTTTATCTACAAAATTTATTTTTAACTTTTAGTCAGACAACAAGAACCTTGATCTCTAGCTTCCAAAGCCAGTATTTTAATTAAACTATTATCTGAAGAAATGATACTAATATCAATCTTATCATTAATCTTTTCTCTATCCTTTTCATTTCCTCTTTTAACTCAACCCATTTCTTTAGGAATAACTTTATTAGTATTCAGGTTATTAGTAAGAACAGCAGTATTTTTTAGCAGAATAACTTGATTCAGATTTATTTTATTTCTAATCTACATTGGGGGTCTTCTAGTAATATTTGCATACGTGACTGCTCTAATACCAAATTTATTATTTAAAAAAACTTCTATTTTTATATTCCTTATTTTTAGAACAATATTTTGATTAAGAATACTTATACTAAGAGAATTCATTGGTATTATAGAGGAAATTAACCCTAAAATAAATATAAATACTAATTTTAATTTAAATCATCTTGGAGTTTCATTATACTCTTCCTTTAACTTTATAGTTATTGTAGGATTAGCTTTAATCTTACTTTTTGTTCTAATTTGTGTAGTAAAAATTTGTTACTTTAGAAATGCCCCACTTCGACCTTACAAATCATATGCTCAAACCAATACGAACTTCTCATCCAATTTTTAAATTAGTAAATAGATCTTTAATTGACCTTCCTAGCCCCGGTAATCTCTCAATTTGATGGAACTTCGGCTCTCTTTTAGGATTATGTCTTATTATCCAAATTGTAACAGGACTATTCTTAGCTATACATTATACTGCAAGAATTGACTCTGCATTTTTCTCTGTAACCCATATTTGCCGAGATGTAAATTATGGTTGACTAATTCGAGCAATTCATGCTAACGGAGCATCTTGATTCTTTATTTGTATTTATTTACATATTGGACGAGGTATATATTACGGATCATATATTAATTTACATACATGAAATTTAGGAGTAATTTTATTTGTATTAACAATAGCTACAGCATTCATAGGATATGTTCTTCCATGAGGACAAATATCCTTTTGAGGAGCCACCGTTATTACAAACTTAGTATCAGCTATTCCTTATGTAGGAAAGGAAATTGTTCAATGAATTTGAGGAGGATTTGCAGTAGACAATGCTACTTTAACTCGTTTTTTTACCTTTCACTATTTAGCCCCATTTATTATTATAGCAATAAGAATCCTACATCTCTTATTTCTTCATGAAACAGGATCTAACAATCCATTAGGAATCAATAGAGATAGAGAAAAAATCACAATCCATTCATTTTATATTTTAAAAGATCTAGTTGGATTTATAGTAATATCCTCCTGCTTAATAATAATAGTATTTCTAGAACCTAATTTATTAACAGATCCAGAAAATTTTATCCCAGCTAACCCCTTAGTAACTCCAGTTCATATCCAACCAGAATGATATTTTCTATTTGCATATGCTATTCTACGCTCTATCCCTAATAAGTTAAGAGGGGTAATTGGACTTTTAGCATCTATTATAATTCTTCTATTTGTTCCTCATCTTCACCTAGGAAACTTTCGATCTCTAAGATTTTATCCAATTAGACAAATTCTATTTTGGTCTCTAACATCAATTTTCTTAATTTTAACCTGAATTGGAAGTCAAGCAGTAGAAGATCCATTTATTTTAATAGGACAAATTTTCACATTACTTTATTTTTCAATATTCTTTATAATCCCCTTATCTCAAAAGATATGAGACTTAGGAATTAAAAAATAATCGTTTCCATGGGAAAAATTGTTTTGAAAACAATTTAAAAGTGCTCAAACCACTTAACGATTTTAAGCTAAAAGAAATTTAATTTCATCATCAGTTTACAAAACTAACGCTATTACAAAGCTTTTTTAGCAGAAATGATAAATTTTTTTAATCCTCTATTAACATTAGGCTTATTAAGAAGTGTAAGAGCTTTAATTACTATCTGTCTTCAACGAAAACACATTTTAAACACTCTTATCATTCTAGAAATCTTAATAATTAGAATCTTCTTAATTCTAGTATCGTTAGCAACAGCCCTACATAATGAAGGGTTAATAGCATTTGTAATTCTAACCTTAGCTGCTTCTGAAGCTAGTATAGGACTAGCTATGCTAGTAATCTTAATCCGCACACATGGAAATGATTACATAACCTCATTATCTTTAAATAAATGATAACATTAATAACAATAGCAATATTTACTTTAATAATCAACTATAAACTTAAATTTAAATGATTCATTAACTTATGAATTATAATTATTATATTTCTATTTTCCTCCTCATTATTTTTTTCTTCCATAAATTTACCTAAATTATATTACTTTATATTTCTAGATCAATGATCAACCCCACTAATTATATTAAGAAGATGGATTTCTGCTTTAATAATCATTAGAAGACAAAAAATTTTAAATAAAATAAAAAAACCTAAATTCTTTTTATCTATAATCGTAATGTTAAATTTATCTATCATCATAATATTTGCTCAAAAAAGTTTAATTATACTATATATTTTTTTTGAAGCATCATTAATTCCAACATTAATCCTAATTCTAAAATGAGGCTATCAACCAGAACGCTTACAAGCAGGAATATATATAATTATCTATACCATTATCGGAGCATTACCATTTTTAGTCAATATTATATTTATTTATAAAAGAAATGGACATTTAAATATAATTCTCCCATCTGACCCATTTCTATTAACAACTAATATAACTATAAATCTATGATGAATGTTTATAAGATTAGCTTTTTTAATTAAAACTCCAATCTATGGAGCTCACCTATGACTTCCAAAAGCTCACGTAGAGGCCCCTGTAGCAGGATCTATAATTTTAGCAGGACTACTACTAAAACTAGGAGGATATGGAATTATTCGTATTATAATTTTATTCTCAAAAATAAACTTATTCACAAATTTATTTATAACTAGTATAGCCTTAGTAGGAGGTATAGTTAGAAGATTTATTTGCATACGTCAAAATGATATAAAATCTTTAATTGCCTACTCATCTGTAGGTCATATAAGAATAATATTAGCCGGAGCCTTTAGAGGAACACTATGAGGTATAACTATATCTCTTATAATAATATTAGCACATGGACTTTCCTCATCCGGATTATTCTGTATTGCTAATATATTATATGAAAAAACAAGAAGACGAAGCTTATTTATTTCTAAAGGCTTAATTTCAATTCTACCAAATTTCAGTTTATGTTTTTTTTTAATAGCATCAATTAATATAGCAGCTCCTCCATCATTAAATTTACTAAGAGAAATTGGATTAATCATTACAATTTTATCTATATCAATAATATTTATTATTCCTGTAGCAATAATAAGACTAATATCTGCTATTTACAGACTATTTCTCTATACATCAACACAACATGGTAAATCTTCATCCTTTTCTTCACCATACTCTTCTATAATAACAGTAAATTATTTTACTATTTTTTTACATTGACTTCCAACTCAAATTTTAATTTTACTATCAGATCTTATATAGTTAGATTAATTTAAAACAGAATATTAAGTTGTGGTCTTAAAAGCAAGATTAATCTTATCTAACAATGAAGTTTTTTAAATCTAGACCAATCTTAGCCTCGATATTTCTAATATTCTACAGATTAATTTCCATTCTTATTCAAATAATTTTAATAAACAAAAGAAAAATATTACTAATAGAATTAGTTCTCTTTGAAATAAACTCATCTATTTTATCTATTCCAATTATTATAAACTCCAATAGAATTATATTTAGAAGAGTAGTATGCTTTATTTCCAGTTCAGTTATATTATTTACCAGTAGCTATATAAAAGATGACCTCTTCATTAAACGATTTGTATGAATTGTAATACTATTTGTAGCATCTATAAACTTCTTAATTTTTATTCCTAATCTAGTAACTCTTCTATTAGGATGAGATGGACTAGGCTTAGTATCATTTTGTTTAGTAATCTATTATCAAAACCCAAAATCTCTAGGCGCTGGGTTAATAACAGCATTTATAAACCGAATTGGGGATGTAGCCATTCTTTTAGCCATTGGATGAACTATATCTCAAGGACAATGGGACTCCTTATTTATATCAACATTTTTTAACTACCAATGAACTATTATAATAATTTTACTAGCAGGAATAACAAAAAGGGCACAAATCCCATTTTGCAGCTGACTTCCCGCAGCCATAGCAGCACCAACCCCAGTATCTGCTCTAGTTCATTCCTCTACTCTAGTTACAGCTGGAGTCTTTTTACTAATTCGATTTTACCCATTTTTAAGAAAAACTCCTATATTCTCTATATCTCTAACTATTATCTCTGCCATAACAATATTAATAGCAGGAATTGCTGCTAATTTTGAAACAGATCTAAAAAAAATTATTGCTCTTTCAACTCTAAGACAACTAGGAGTAATAATATTTAGAATTGCAATTGGACTACCCTCTCTAGCATTTCTTCATCTTCTTACACATGCCTTATTTAAAGCCTTATTATTTTTATGTGCAGGAAAAATTATTCATTCACACGCTAATAATCAAGATATCCGAAAAATAAGACACTTATGATCACAATTACCCATCTCTAGCACTTGTTTTAATATTGCTAACCTAGCTCTATGTGGATTTCCATTTATAGCAGGATTTTATTCAAAAGATTTAATTATCGAAACAATACTACTCAACCAAAATAATTATACTATAATTTTAATAATAATAACAGCTACTATACTTACAGCATCATACTCGCTTCGTCTATCTTTTTTCATTTTCTGATCAGAAATAAAACAAAATACAAACATAAATCTAACAGATTATGATATAGAAATCAGAATTCCAATCATAATATTAACAACAGGAGCTATATTTGGAGGAGCAACCCTAACTTGAAACTTTATACCTGCATCAATTACTCCAATCTTAAGAATACAAGATAAGCTCTCAACTATCTCCCTAGTAATTTTAGGAGCAATTATTCCTACTCTACTATTTAAAATAAATCTAAAAAAAAAAAATACAAAAAAAAACATATTCTTCACTAATATATGATTTATAACAAACTTAAGAAATAATCTTATTAGCCATAAGACAATAAATTTAAGTATAGCAATACTTAAGTTTTTAGATCTAGGATGAATTGAAACCTTAGGAGGAGAAGGAATATTTAAATCTATCATTAACATAACCAAAATAAATGAAACAGTCCAAATAAATAAACTAAACTTACTAATCAGTTTAATAATTTTATTCTTAATAATATTACCTATCCTCTTATTAACATAGCTAAGTAGCTCATATCTAGAGCAATGCATTGAAGATGCATAGGAACTATTACTATAGTCATAGCTAATAATTTTATAGAAAAAAAATAATATAAAAATAAATTAATTTTAATTAGGGTGATCCTCAGAATATAAACTAATTAATAAAGAAAAAATATAAGCCTGAATTAGACTAATCCCAATCTCAAAAATAAAATAAAAAATTTGAACAAAAATTAAAACAAAAAGAATCAATCAAGAATATCTAAAAATCCCAGAACTTAAATATCTACCTAATAGTCCCAAAATAATATGGCCTGCTCTTATATTAGCAGAAAGTCGAACAGATAAAGTAATAGGACGAACTAAAATTCTTACAGTCTCAACTAAAACTAAAAAAGGATTTAATAAACCCGGTGCTCCACTAGGTAAAAAATGACCTACCACATCATAAAAATTAAAAAACAAACCAGATAAAATTAAAGAAAACCAAAAAGGCAATCCAAAACAAAAAGCAAAACTTAAATGACTCCTTAAACTAAAGACATAAGGAAAAAGACCAAGCAAATTAATTAAAATTAAAGCCATAAAAATTCTAACAACTATTACTCTAAACCCAGAAATATATTTTCCTATAGTTCGTCTTACCTGCCCATACATAAAAGATTTTAAAAAGAAAATCAAATTTCCTAAACGACTTCTTCCAACTCAATAAAATCTTTGTATAAAGATAACAGGAAAAATCCCTAGAATTCAAATTAAAGGGGCTATAGATAAAAAAGTAAAATTTTGATCATCAAATCTGGAAAAAATATCTATTATCATTTTATTTTAAATTATCATAACCACTTTTTAGCTATTATAGAACTTTTTTTATGAATAAAAAAAAAATTATAAATCTTACTATTTCACCATCAAATAAAAATAAAAATAAATAATACAGACCCTCAAAATAAAATAAATAAAAAAATTCAATTCAAAGGAGCTAATTGAGGCATAAAGAAGTGCTATTTAATAGCAACTAAAGCTTGACAAGCTATTATTATAATATTTAACTAACCCCTTAATCTAAAGAAGAAAAAGATATAATTCAATTAATAAAAGAAGACCTATCTACTACTTCTAAGACAATTGGTATAAAAGAATGATTAGCCCCACAAATTTCTGAACACTGCCCATAAAAAACACCAGGATAATTACTAAAAAATCTTAACTGATTTAAACGTCCCGGAACAGCATCAGCTTTTACTCCTAAAGAAGGAACTGTTCAAGAATGGAGAACATCTGCAGCAGTAACTAAAACCCGAACCTTAGTTTTTATAGGAACAACCCTGCGATGATCAACATCTAACAAACGATAATCACCTAAGTTTAAATCCTCTAAAGGCAATATATATGAATCAAATTCTAAATTCAAAAAATCAGAATATTCATATCTTCAATACCACTGATGACCAACTACCTTAATTGTCAAAGCTGGCTCCTCAACCTCATCTAATAAATATAATAAACGTAAAGAAGGTAATGCTAAAAATACTAATACTACAGCAGGTAAAATAGTTCAAATAGTCTCAATTTCTTGTCTTTCTAATCTATCTCGAGTTACATAACGGTTACTTAATAAAGAAATAGCAGCATATCTAAGTAAACTAATAATTATAACTAAAACTAATATAGCATGATCATGAAAAAAAATTAACTGTTCTATCATAGGAGAAGCTGCATCTTGAAATCCTCATTGTCCTCAAAAAGCCATATCTCAATCAATTTATCGACTTAAATTAGAAACTACAGCTCCAGTTTCATCAGCTCCATGAAAATCTAAAGGAACCCTATTATCTCATTCTAAAGCAGTTCTTAAATGGCTTCTTCAGATAACACCCCGCTGAACTACTAATCTTTCTCATACAATAAATATAAAAAATAAAACAGCAACAAAAGAAATTAAAGATCCAATAGAAGAAACTACATTCCATTTAATATAACAGTCAGGATAGTCAGAATAACGTCGCGGTATTCCCCTCAACCCTAAAAAATGTTGAGGAAAAAAAGTTAAATTTACACCAATAAATATAACAACAAAATGAGCTTTAGTTCATCGCTCATGTATAGTTAGCCCAGTAATCAAAGGATATCAATAATTAAAAGCACCAAATAGTGCAAAAACAGCTCCCATAGATAAAACATAATGAAAATGAGCCACTACATAATATCTATCATGGAGCATAATATCTAATGAAGAATTAGATAAAACAATACCAGTTAAACCTCCAACAGTAAATAAAAAGATAAATCCCAAAGCTCACAATATAGGAGTCTCATATATAATACGAGCACCATAAATTGTAGCCAATCAACTAAAAATTTTAATACCAGTAGGAACTGCAATAATCATAGTAGCTGCTGTAAAATAAGCTCGAGTATCTACATCCATCCCTACAACAAACATATGATGAGCTCATACAATAAATCCTAACAAACCAATTGCTAACATAGCATAAATTATTCCTAAAGTGCCAAAAGTTTCTTTCTTACAACTATAATGCATAACAATATGTGAAATTATACCAAAACCAGGAAGAATTAAAATATAAACTTCAGGATGACCAAAAAATCAAAATAAGTGTTGATATAAAATTGGATCACCACCTCCAGCAGGATCAAAAAAAGCCGTATTAAAATTACGATCAGTTAAAAGCATAGTAATACCCCCAGCAAGAACGGGTAAAGATAATAAAAGAAGTACAGCAGTAATCTTTACAGACCAAACAAATAAAGGAAGACGCTCTAACTGTATTCCTCTTCACCGCATATTCAATACAGTAGTAATAAAATTTACAGCCCCTAAAATCGAAGAAACCCCAGCCAAATGAAGAGAAAAGATAGCAAGATCTACAGAACCTCCAGCATGAGCAACATTTCTGGCTAAAGGAGGATAAACAGTTCATCCAGTACCAACTCCCCTCTCAACCGCTCCAGAAGCTAATAAAAGACATAAAGAAGGTGGCAATAATCAAAAACTCATATTATTCAAACGAGGAAAAGCTATATCAGGAGCCCCTAATATTAAAGGAACAAGTCAATTACCAAAACCCCCAATCATCATTGGTATAACCAAAAAAAAAATTATAACAAAAGCATGAGCAGTTACAATTACATTATACAACTGATCGTCACCTAATAAAGCTCCAGGCTGACCTAATTCCGCTCGAATTAATAATCTTAAAGCCGTTCCAACCAATCCAGACCAAATTCCAAATAAAATATACAAAGTACCAATATCCTTATGATTAGTAGAAAAAAATCACCGCAT